TGGGATTCCGCGTAATAAGCTTTTGATATTCAACAACTCCTGTTAAAGAATAATCGCAGAAATCCAAACATTTATCTATCCAGCCATGAGGTAGATCAGCAGCTACTCCCCCGATACGGAAATAATTATGCATCATTCGCATACCTGTGGCAGCTTCGAATAGATCATATAGCAATTCCCTCTCTCTGAAAATATAGAAGAAAGGAGTCTGTGCACCGATATCCGCCATAAAAGGCCCAAGCCATAACAAATGAGAAGCTATACGACTCAACTCCAACATAATGACTCTGATATAGCTGGCTCTTTTAGGTACTTGAATATTTCCCAATTGTTCTGGTGCATTTACCGTTATTGCCTCTGTGAACATAGTAGCTAAATAATCCCAACGTGTTACGTAAGGTAGATACTGTATAATTGTTCGGTTTTCCGCAATTTTTTCCATCCCTCTGTGTAAATAACCCAATACGGGTTCACAATCAATAACATCTTCACCATCTAGAGTAACGATGAGTCGAAGAACACCATGCATTGATGGGTGGTGAGGACCCATATTGACTATCATGAAGTCTTTTCTTATATCCGGTACAGTCATATGTTTTCTTCCCCGATTCATTATTTCATGAATTGCTGAAAACGAAACGAGGTTCATCAAAATTCAAGATCTAATAAAGCAAATAATTCAAACGAATTTTCAAATTAACGAGTTTTTGGTTCCCGAATATCCAACTGACCAATTAATTCTTTATAACGTACTCTATTTTTCTTTGACAAATAAGCCAGTATACGTTGACGTTTTCCCAGAATTTTCCGCAGACCTCTCTGAGATAAATAGTCTTTTCTGTGCAATTCCAAATGTGAAGTAAGTCTCCGTATCTTATTGGTGAAACTGAATACTTGAAATTCAACAGACCCTTTGTTTTTTTCTTTTTCTTCTTGCGGAATAACTGAGATGAATGAATTTTTTACCATAAAAAGAATTCTTCTCTCTCTCTCTTTTTTTTCTTTCTTTTCCACAGATATGGATTTTACCGATCAGGAATAATAATAATGCCAGTCATTTAGATCTGGTACACACAATAAAATAATCTGGATTTATTCATAGACTACTTTCTATCGAATCCAATTGAAAATTGGATTCGATAGAAGGAGATGGTACATTTCTACACCCACAAAAGGGAATGATTGGGACTTAAGAAAATTCTGCCAATTCATTCCTAGATCCAATTAATATGATACATCATTGAATCAGTATCATGGATCAGAATCTAATGTAATACAACGTGTGTGTACATTTGTATACCTTTCTATACCGGATATGACACGTGATATAGATATATAGGAAATCCACCATCAACTAATTCTGACTCGTGGATACATATGTATCCTTGACATACTGAAACGACTGCCATTATTGGTATCAAAACAGTAGCGATTCATACAAGCTAAATCTTCTAATCGATAATTGGGCCAAAGAAACAATTTGAATTGGATAAATTTATTTATATCTGTATCAAAATGCTTGTCCTCATCCAAAAATTGCACACAGTTCCTTACGTTGTTGCCATTGAAAAATACTGAATTTCTATTCACAACATTCTCATTCTCGGAATTCAAACAAATTAGAATTCTCAATTCTCTACGACGTCTAGGAGATGGAATATTTTCAGGAACAAGCAAAGCATAATTATTTTCATCTCCATTCACAAGTACCTTTCCATGTTGTGCAATGGATCTATCGAAATAATCTTCATCAACATATTTTTTTTCTCGGCATATTCGATTAGTTTGGTACTTATTCTTATGGACCAATGAAATACTTATGGTTTGATACATAATCCATTGTCCATCCCATTTTATAGACAGACGAACCGGTTCGATAATCAATATTCCCCTTTTTATCAATTCTGTAAGAGTTAGATCCTTCTGAATCAGCATTACATCCAGGCGCATTTCTCCTCTTTGAATAGAGGATATAGCAATTTCCCTTGGATTTATCAGCCTAAGCAGGAGACAATATACCTTGATATTATTGATCATTCTTTGATTCAAAGGATCATCCCATCTCAATTGAAAAAGCAAATACCTTTTCAGGAAGAAATCTAGTTCCGCTTCCTTATTGCTCTTGGATTGTCTTTTCTTTCTACGTTTTTTAATGTCTGATTCCGCGGAATCTTTTTCAAGATCTTTTTGTCGGTTTCGTGGATCTGATCCAAGATTCCCTTGACCCAGCTGTTCTTTTTCTTCTTGATTTCGATTCTCTAATTCAAGATATTCTTTTTGATTAGATGATAGACGAAGATCCTTTTTTTGATTTCTGTTGATGTTTTTATTTTCACTAATGTTTTCATTTCCATTCAAATTGAAAATAAGTAATTTGATTGGTATGATCCACGGTTTAATCTTATATGCATCATAAAGTAGCACAAATTCTGAGAAGAACCAGGGTTCTAGATTCGATATGGGACGATGTAGCATTTCTTCATTCATTCCCATCCAATCAAAAAAAAACCTTTTTTTTTGATTGGATGGGTTGATTTCTTGATGAATCGTGAGATAAAAAAGATCTTTCTTATCAATTATTTGATAATCATTAGTCCCAGTCTTAGTATTTTTATTAATGTTGGTTCCAGTATCTATATCGGTCCAAGTCTCAATATCGATATTCTTTCTAAGAAAAAAATTGAGAATTCTCCACTCCAAATATTTTCTATCCGGACTTTTTCCCGTATCAATAATAGACCCTTCCCCTAGATAATCATTAATAGCTATACCCTCGGGTACATAAAATGATTCGGGTTTAGGCATGTTGTAATTATATGGAATCTCTCGGTCTCCATTTACTTGGAATGGCGATCCATAAATATATGAGTCCTTCCTGTCTTCATAATGAATATATTTATGTGATAAAAGATCATATCTGTAGTGTTTTTTAAATTTTTCTTTTTGACTCGGTAATGAGTTCACTACATAATTATTTTGTTTCTCGTAATGAATTAATTGGTCTTTTTCTTTTTCATATGAATCTTTTTTTGAGTCTTTATTTTGAATCATACGACGTTGATTGACTCTATTTCGCCATTTTTGCGGTACTAATTTAGACCATCTAGTCTGAGAGAAATTGTATTGATAATGACCCCTTAACCAATTTTTCCATTCATTCATTCCAGAATTCGGAAGTTTCTTAGACCTTGATTTGGTATCCAATATTCCTCGTGTCCCAAAATGGTCCTTTATTCTATCCTTAAGAAAAAGATATGCTCCGCGATATTGAAGTACAGATCTCAAGTAATACTTATTAATAATTTGGATTTGTGATAAATTGTAAAATACATATGCTTGGGACAAGGAAGATAAGTCACAATAAATCTGTGATTTCTTATTACTAATATTAGAAAGAGACTTTTTTATAGTCGAAATAAAGTGAATTGCATTTTGATTTGTTTCATCAATTCCTTCTTTATTTCTTTCATCATTGTAAATGTCTTTGTCGATAATTTTTTTTGTTGATTCAAATTCAAGGAAAAGTTGTGCATTTATTCTGGGAATATTAATGTTACATAGAAAGATATCCATATAGATTCTTTCAATGAAAGATTTCATAAAATAGTGCCATTTACGTATTAATCGGGCACCTCCTCTTTTTGATATCTGCCAAATATGTTTCTGTGATTCCGATCTTTTATCATCACAACCTGTTTCGTTAGGACTAATCTTTCTATTTGGAGTTAGAAATATTTTTCTCTTGTCTTTTGTAATCCTTTCTATTTTATTTCGGATTGTGGTTGTCCTATCAGCCAGATCCTTCATTTTTTTTTCTGTCAGTGAATAATTTGTCCAATCCACAGATCTAATTCGAATGATCGATTCATGGTTAATCTTATTACTAATTATAGAATCTTTTCTATTTTCATTCGGTTCATATACTTTCCTCAATCCAAATAAGAAAATTGGATTTACTTTCTCTTTTATTATTCTTTTTATAAATAGAACTGTTTTGAGAATCCATCTTGTTTTTTCTTTTAAGACCCTTAGAAACCCTTTTTTTCTTTCTCCTAAAGCTCTTAGAACTAGAAAACATTTCTTTTTCACTTTTCTAATTTTTTTTTCGAGTTCTTCCCAAATGGGGTCAAAAAAGGAAGGTCGTTTTCGGGGAGAACCAAAAGGTAGTTCAGTTTCCATCCCCCAGACTGTTAAAAAACCAAAATTTTCTTTTTTTCCTTTCTTTTTCATTCGATCTCTATGATCGAATCGTAGCTTAGATCTGTGCCAAGGTTTCAGACAGAAAGGAAATAGGATCTTTATTTGAATACCGTCTGTTAGCCAGTCTTTCGGAAATTCTGTTTCTGATAATTGAACACCATTATAGGTGCATTTAACATGCATTTCTCTATTCCACTCCTTCCAATCCTCGTACCACTCGGGGAATTGAAATAATAACATACGGCCGAGATTTTTAGCTATTATCAATGAAGGCAATACGATGTATTTTCTAAGAATCGATTGTGTTACTAACATAGAACCTCTTATTGCTTGAGCAAATAGAATAGTATCCCAATTTTCTGCTATTGTTATCCGTTCATTCTCTTCCTTTTTCTCCTCCTTTGTTTTTTCCTTTTCTTTTGCCTCTTTTTCCTCAGAATCCGAAGTTTTTAATTCCGGACCTTTCCCCACCCAATTCCTAAAAATTAGGTTCATCATTCCGGAGATATCAAAAGAAAAAAAAAACGTTTTGTCTATTCTGTCCAAAAAAAGTGGGGAATGCACGTTTGCTTGAAACATTTCCCAAGTAACTGTTTTACGTCTTTGAGCGCGCATGGATCCTTTGATTAGATCCCTACGAAAATCCGATTGTTGCGAGTAACGTATCAACGCCACCTCTTCTGCTTGATCACTATTAGTACTGGTACTAGTATAAGTATTGGTATTCTGATCATTATTGGTATTCTGATCATTATCAGTATAAATTACTACACGTTTGGCTTTTCTTGAACGAATCCCAT